ATAAATGCGTTCGTTCAAGAAAAGCCCCATAAGATGTTGATAGTAAATAAGAGGATTGTTTACGAAAAAAAACTAATATAAATTCACATTCAGAGACATAAGAATTATATAGGAATCGAAAAAATCTTTTATTTTCTTTTGAATTTGAAATTGAAATGATGTAAATAGATTTTTTCGGAGTAATGAAACTATTCCAATTATAATATTCGTGAAGAAAGAATCGCAATAAATGCAAAGAAGAAACATCTTGGGTCCAGCATTGAAGGATTTGAACCAAGATTTCCAGATGGGTGGGATGGGGTATTAATATATCTGACACAAAATTGAAATGTGAAAATTTGTCCTCTAAAAAAGGAAATATTGAATGAATAGATCGGAAATTTTGAGATTTAGGTATTTCTTTTTGTTCAAGGGAAGACCCTAATCGCAGCAAGAATGGAATTTCCATAATGACTGCAAAACCTTCTAATATCATTTGGGAATACAAAAAATTGTTGTGCCCAACGCTTTGATTTTGGCTCGAATCATCAACTGAATAAATCAAATAATTTTGTTGATACATTCGAATAATTACTTGTTTCACAAGTACTGAACTAGATTTATTGTCATAATCCAAAATTTCTACAAAAATAGAACCATTTAAACCATGATCATAAGCAAGTGTATAAATATACTCCTGAAAAAGAAGCGAATATAGGAAGTGCCTTTGCCTAGATCCATCTTTTTCTAAATAGCCTTGTAATTCTTCCATTTTCATTTCTACTTGAACAGGAAACGAGGGGCATTTCTTGGGTTATCAAATTATACATAGTGCAATACGGTCAGAACAGGATATATATTATGTATATAGTAATAGTAAGAAAATATATACCCGGAGACAGGGAGAGTCCAATCAACAGATCTTTTTCTCTACTTTTCTATCCAATGGGTTTATGTTTTTATGTTCGTTAAAATTACAAGAGTGTAAAAATCCTTTATTTTTGCAACCTAATCGCTCTTTTGACTTTGGAATAAAGTCTCTTTATCAGTATACGATTTCTTCTACACATTTGTATCCAACCCATAATTCTACTATAATTAGAATAAAGAATAGCTAGGATTCAAAAAAAAAATAAAAAGAATCATTTACACGAGAATCCCTTCCCCCATCAGGTATTAATTAATTTTTAACATCTAATTAGATCAGATAATTAATTATTCAAATTAAGAATATAAGCTCGTTGCTTTTTGTTTTACCCGAATTGGGACCATAAGACTCTATCCATTTATCCACTAGACCTAAAGAATAAACCCAAAATTCCATTTGGATTTTTTTAAAATGCAAATTCAAAATTTCTTATTTTTTTTATTACGACATGCTGTTTTCCCCATTCATTACCTTTCAGGATCAGTCATGGTCTTATAGACTCTACCAATAGTCTAGACGAATTTGGTGCTTCATCCAAATGTGTAAAAGATCATAGTCGCACTTAAAAGCCGAGTACTCTACCGTTGAGTTAGCAACCCGGATAAATATGCTATATAGATACGATACGAAATAAAAAAAAGACCAATTGAATTGCAATGCGCGATCCCGACAAAAACATTGAACTAAAAAAAAAGAAGGGTTTTTTAATAACCAATTATGAACTTATGAACGAACACCAAAATACTAAAACGGTGTATCCGCTTAAAAAACAACAAACAAACTATTCTATTAATAGAGATGTAAAAATTGACATTTATTTTTATTTTATCAATTTTGATTTTTTATTTTCGTTAATGTTACTAAAATATGCCTTGTCTTCCATAACTATAGAATAAATCCGACAACCCACCATTTGATTGAAGCGAAGGTAAAAACCAATCAACTCAATTCAATATAGGGTGGATATAAACAGATCCATTTATCCATGATCGAATTATATTTGTTCAGTACATTATTGTCAATATGAATCGAATGTTGAGAAAACAAATTAAATTAGTAAGTAAATCAAATATCTCATTCACTAAAGAGACGCAAATTTGACCATATCCAATTGAATTAGCAATGGTTTTATTGAAATTTGAAATTTTGAAATTAGGAACGTAGATTGAGAATCTAGTTTTTCCATAGGTATGGAATAGAAAAGATTTCACGTAAGGTCAGATTAAGTTCCTTATTCTTGCTTTCCTATGAAAAAGAAAACATTAATATATATATATATAGGACTATTATCTTTTCTTTCGTATCCCTCATATACAACGAACCATTGTTACCGAAGGTACTCATAAATGTTTAAGGAATCGCAGATACTTTTTACTTAACGGAGAAAAAGGGCTCTTGGCCGTTGTTACTGAATACTGAAATAGAAGAATAAATATAATAACAATATATAATATCATATCGCAGGCCTTGTTCGTTTATTTTATGCATTTACTTCGGATTCCCGAATCTTCTCATCAACTCCATCACCAATTCCATATTCCATTTCCTTTATGGAAATGGAATATATAAATGCCCTACTAGTCGATACACTACATTGATTTACAATTATTCATTTGAATAAGTCCAAATACAATTTCCCATTTTTCTATTTTTAGTTTTTCTATCCCAGCTTTATAAAATAAACTTTAAGCTTAAGACCGGCGAGAAAATTAGTACCAAAAACTCCTTACTCTTTAATCTCCACACAAAATATATTTAATGTGGAATTAGTATACCCCATTTATTTATTTTGGGAGGATTTTTGTTTGGAAAGGACATAGAGAGATCTTTCTTTTGCATTTCGACTCAGAACGCATCGTGTGATAATTTACATTTCCTAAATACTAAATATAGGGGCTTCTCTAAGTAATTAACTTAAACTTAAATAGTTATCTTCAATTTCAATCAATTTCAATATAAATATGAGTAATACGAGCATATAATATACTTTTTTTTTCCATCTGCATTTAAGACTTGATTATGTTTGTGAGAAACCAAATAGAAGAAAAAATATCATTCTGAGAATTTTTCTTAGAAGTCAGGAACAATCTGATCTGGGGCGGAAGGATTCGAACCTCCGAGTAACGGGACCAAAACCCGCTGCCTTACCGCTTGGCCACGCCCCATTTTGATTTCCGTTCAACACTACTAAACACTAATAATGTAATTAGTTTAGTTAATAGTCAATTCCAACCCAAATACATAGGATAGACATCGTTACTAGGATTCGACACATATGATATAGAATAAAAAGATTCATTGATCATTACGTATAATTCAATTAAGATATTGTAGGAAAGTAGAATTACTTATTATTCTTTATTCTCATTTTGTTTTGGAACGGGAGAAAGATTTAAAATTTGGAAGAGTTGGAAGAAAAAAGGAATTATTTGATCTGCTTTTTTTTTTATTTCACTTCTTCAAATTTCAAAAATAACTCAATCAAAATCAAATATCAAATTATATCATCTGCAAGAACAAAATGTTTGTTATGCTTAATATCTTTAGTTTAATTTGTATCTATCTTAATTCTGTCTTTTATTCGAGTAGTTTTTTCTTTGCCAAATTACCCGAGGCTTATGCCCTTTTCAACCCAATCGTAGACGTTATGCCCGTCATACCTGTACTCTTTTTTCTTTTAGCCTTTGTTTGGCAAGCTGCCGTAAGTTTTAGATAAAATCTTTAATACTCTCCTAAATTCCTGATTCATTCGAAAAAAAAAGATTTGAAAAATGGATAGGATGCGATATGCCTTATATTTTTAATTCTTTTTTTTTACTAAAAAAAATAACTAATCTATTCCCTTTTCAAAAAAAATGATCTTATTTTGGAGATTGTGTAATGCTTACTCTCAAACTCTTCGTTTACACAGTGGTGATATTCTTTGTTTCCCTCTTCGTATTCGGATTCTTATCTAATGATCCAGGGCGTAATCCTGGGCGTGAGAAATGAAAAAAAAATCAAAGGATCGAGATTTTTTGGAATTCGAAACTCTCAAGAGATCAGAAAGAAGGAGCGGGGAGAGAGGGATTCGAACCCTCGGTACGAATAACTCGTACAACAGATTAGCAATCCGCCGCTTTAGTCCACTCAGCCATCTCTCCCAATTCAAATCAAAACTGCAAATTTTTTATGTGATATGTGAAGTAAAAATTGATAAAAACTCTAGTTTTAAGGATTCAAGGATTCTATGATATAGAAAAAATATACAATATCCACAAGCAATTAAATTTCAATAATGATTTGAAACAGATATTCCCATCCCCATAGAAAGAATACCTTACTTCTTTGAAGAGGTACGAAAGTGTATTCCCCCAGCCCGGTTAAATACTGGCCGGGCCAGTACTTCTTTTAATTCAATCAATCATTCATAGAATAGATCAATTAATTTCATTTAATTTATATAAATAAATTTCATTTTATTTATATAAACAAAAACATAAAACATATTAATTATATGTTGTTTATATAATTAAACAATATCTCAATAATATTAATATAATATCTCCAAATTTTAAATTCTAATATATATCAATGTTAATATATATAACAATATCTCAAAACACACATATTTCGAATAGAAATATAATTAATTGAACCCCCCCCCCCCCAAAAAAAAAGTCAAACTTTATTTTATTTATTTCAATTTTAAATAAATTTTAGATCCGATTTAACCGAATTCATAAGATCTAATAGTTGAGAAGCAAAAAAAAAGAACCATATATGTAGAATTCATCATTTTTATGGTCCGGCTTCAATGACTTCTTCGGGCCGGGGCTGCCAGTCCAATAATGACTTACTAGCAAAGAAAAAGTATAACCCCTTCTTTCTGGTATTTAAATAAGCTTTCTGCTATCACCGGCTTTTTTTTTCGAATCCCCAGTCAGCGTACGTGTAAACACTAGAATTTTCACGATTCTGATGCAATTTTGTTTTGATTGCATCTCACTTTTTTTGTTTTGTCTTCGACAAATGGTTATTTATATATCATAATATATATGGTAGCGGGTATAGTTTAGTGGTAAAAGTGCGATTCGTTCTATTAACCCCTTAA